TTGTTAATTGTTTATTTGTTTGTACCGTATTGCTTGTTTATATTAAATGAGTTAAGTTTTATTCTTGCTTTTTCATTCAGTTTATATTTGTTCTATATGTAAGTTTGTGCGTGAGTTGTGTTTTAATAATTCTAAATGGGTTATTATAAGTTGTGGTTGATGGCCCCAAATTCTCATTAGTTATCTTTAGTTGGTCAAGTATTCTTGTATTTAGCAATTTATTTTAGTTTCGGTTAAATTTTGTGCCAGCAGCCGCGGTTATACCTTGGAGACATTTGAATGTGTTTGGTATGTTGTAGTTACATTATTATATGTTTGGAATATTTATTTTATGGTTGTTAGGTGAAATTTTTTCTTTTGTTTAATTTCTTAAGGTTTTTTGGAGGCTATGAAATTCTTTTTATAAACTAGGATTAGATACCCTATTATTTTAGAATGTTAATTTTTTGTGTCTGAGTAGTATTAGTTATGTTCTTGAAACTTAAAGAATTTGGCGGTATCTCATTCCTTTCAGAGGAATCTGTCTCGTTATCGATAGTCCACGTTGGACCTTACTTAGTTGTTTAATGGTTTGTATACCGCCGTTTATTGATTATCTTTTTAGGGTTATTTTAATTTTCTGGTTTCTTTATTTTGATTTATTTCAGGTCAAGGTGCAGCTTGTTTCTAAGTGATTGATGGATTACATTATTATTTGTGTGCTGGATTGTTGATTTTAATATTGGCATGAAATTGGATTTGGTTGTAATGATTTGTAGATTGTTATAGTGATATTGGTTCTGGGATATGCACACATCGCCCGTCGCTCTCGTTTAGTTGTTAATGAGATAAGTCGTAACAAAGTGGCTGTACCGGAAGGTGCGGCTGGGTTGGGATAAAATATAATTAGTATTGTTCAGATCATTTCTTTTAGTTGAGTTTTCATTTACGCTGAATTGTTGTGTCGTGCGATTCGACATGATCTGATTTTGATGATTGTCTTGTTTATTAATTTGGCTGTGATTTAATTTTAGTTGAAGTATCATTTGTGGTTGTTGTATATTTTTGATTTAATTTTTATTGCGATAGGTTATTTGTACTGTGAGGGGTTGTTTGTTAAAGTATTTTAAAAAGTTGATTTTGTTTTTCGTACCTTGTGTATCAGGGTTCATTGAATTTTATTATTTATTTTTATTTCCCGATTTTGGGGGAGTTAATTATTTATGTTAGTTGCTGTTTCAATAGCATTAATAATAGGTTGTTGGTAATGAAATGTTATTCGTCCTCAGTGGTTTCTGGTTTTTCAAGAAATGAATTTAATTCATACATCTAATTTAATTTCTGTTGTTGTTATATTTATTTTTATTTGATGTTAAGATTAAGGGGGATTAGCTCCTTGTTTTATTTTTATAATTTTTAATTTAATTTAGTTTTGTGGATTTTATAGTGATTTTCAATTTGATTATGTTAAAATTTTATTTTTTCTTTTGTTTAATTTTTGTTAATTTAAATTTTTATTGAAATGTTTTCTTTATCTTTTTTTGTTTGGTAATTATTGTGTAATTAGTAAATTTTGTTTTATTATGGTATTTATACTTATTGGTGTTAATTTCTTTTTAGGAATTAGGCAAAAAGCATGTCCGCCTGTTTAACAAAAACATCTTTTCTTGTTAGTTTTTGAAGTATGGCCTGCCCACTGACTTAGGTTGAAGGGCCGCGGTATTTTGACCGTGCAAAGGTAGCATAATCATTAGTTCTTTAATTGTGATCTGGTATGAATGGCTTGACGAGACATGGGCTGTCTTAGGTAGAATTGATTTATTGAATTTAGTTTTTGAGTTAAAATTCTTAGATGTTTTTATGGGACGAGAAGACCCTATAGAGTTTTACATTTTGTTTATTATTTTGGTTAGAGGTTTGTTGTGATTGTCTTAGTAGGCTAGAATGTTTTGTTGGGGTGATGGGAGGAATTTTTTTAACTCCTCTTTGTTTTGTTATATTCATTTATATATGTATGATCCATTGATTATGATTATAAGATTAAATTACCTTAGGGATAACAGCGTTATCTTCCTTGAGAGTTCTTATTGGCAGGAAGGTTTGCGACCTCGATGTTGGATTAAGGTGAATTTTCGGTGTAGGAGCTGAAGTTGATTAGGTCTGTTCGACCTTTAAAATCTTACATGATCTGAGTTCAGACCGGCGTGAGCCAGGTTGGTTTCTATCTATAATGATGTTTTACACCTTAGTACGAGAGGACCGGGTGTTTAGAATAATTTTATTGTTTATGTGATTTTTATTAATGTGGATTACTATTTTGGCAGATAAGTGCATTAGATTTAGAATCTATAAATGTGAAGTTTTTATTTTACAAGTAGTACATGTTGGATCTTTTTTTTCTTGTTGTAATTTTTTTGTTGCTGATGATTTTTGTTATGGTTGGTGTGGCATTTCTTTCTTTGTTGGAGCGTAAGGTTTTAGGGTATGTTCATATTCGTAAGGGCCCTAACAGGGTTGGGTTTGTTGGTATTCTTCAGCCTTTCGGAGATGCAATTAGGTTATTTACTAGGGAGCAGTATTTTCCTTTGGTTTCCAATTATTTGATTTATTATTTTTCTCCTATTTTTGGTTTTTTTCTTTCTTTGTTGATTTGGTTATTAGTTCCTTATTTAAGTGGTTTTATTTCTTTTGAGTTGGGCTTATTATTTTTTTTGGCTTGTACTAGTCTTGGGGTTTATACTGTTATGGTTGCTGGGTGGTCTTCTAACTCTGGTTATTCTTTGCTGGGCGGCCTTCGTGCATTGGCTCAAACAATTTCTTATGAAGTAAGATTGGCATTTATTTTGCTTTCTTTTGTTGTTTTGATTAGTAGATATGATTTGTTATATTTTTATATATTTCAGGTTTATTTGTGATTAATTTTTATCTCTTTTCCTTTATCGTTTATTTGATTTATCTCTTGTTTGGCTGAGACTAATCGTACTCCTTTTGATTTTGCTGAAGGTGAATCTGAACTTGTATCAGGGTTTAATGTTGAGTATGGTGGTGGTGGGTTTGCTCTAATTTTTTTGGCTGAGTATGCAAGTATTCTTTTTATGAGATTGTTGTTTTGTATTATTTTTTTGGGTAGTGATCTTTATTCTTTTTTTTTCTATGTTAAGCTTACTTTTATTTCTTTTTTGTTTATTTGGGTTCGTGGTACTTTACCTCGGTTTCGTTATGATAAGTTAATGTATTTGGCTTGAAGGAGATTTTTACCTCTTTCATTGAATTATCTTTTGTTTTTTGTTGGTGTTAAGTGTTGTGTTTTTTCTTTGTTGTAGTGTATTAATTTAGGTATATAAGTTAATAGAAGATTTGAACTTCTTTCAAAATGTTTTCAAGACATTAGGCTTACTATGGCTTTTTAACTTTAATTTGTTATTTTATCTCATATTTTTGTTGTTATTGGGTTTGTTACATAGTATATAAAGTATATTGTTGTTAATAATTGTCCTGTTAAGATGTATGGTTCTTCAACGGGGCGGGCTCCAATTCATGTTAATAGGATGACTGTGTTTGTTATTGTTCAGAATAGGACTTGGTTGATAGGGTAGAATTGGGTTCCCCGGAACTTTGATTTTGTTGTTGGTAAGATGAATAGGATTGCAATTGATATTGCTAGAGCAATTACTCCTCCAAGTTTGTTAGGAATTGATCGTAAGATTGCGTAGGCGAATAGGAAATATCATTCTGGTTGGATGTGTACGGGTGTGACTAGAGGATTTGCTGGGGTGAAGTTGTCTGGATCTCTTAAAATGTAAGGTTCCTTTAGGGCTAATGCAGTTAGTATTATGAGGGTGACTGTGAACCCTACTACGTCCCTTACTGTGAAGTATGGGTGGAATGGGATTTTGTCTGTATTTTTATTTAATCCAAGAGGATTGTTAGACCCTGTTTGGTGTAGAAATAGTAGGTGGATTATTGCTATTGCTGCGATTACAAAAGGTAGGAGGAAGTGCAATGCAAAGAATCGTGTGAGTGTGGCGTTGTCTACAGCGAAGCCTCCCCATACTCATTGCACTACTTCCTTTCCAATATATGGGATGGCTGATAGTAGGTTTGTGATGACAGTTGCACCTCAGAATGATATTTGTCCTCATGGTAATACGTATCCTACGAATGCGGTTGCTATGGTTAGAAATAGGATTGCTACACCCACTGATCAGGTGTGTATGAAGTTATATGATCCGTAGTAAATATTTCGTCCAGTGTGTAGGTAAATGCAGATAAAAAATAATGATGCTCCATTTGCATGGAGTGTTCGTAGGAGCCACCCATAGTTTACGTCTCGGCAAATGTGTCTTACTCTGTTGAATGCTATTTCTACATTTGGGCAGTAGTGCATGGCTAGGAACAATCCTGTTGCGATTTGTACTACTAAGCAGATTCCTAGTAGTGATCCGAAATTTCACCATCCTCTAATTGTTGATGGTGTTGGTAAGTCTACTAGGGCATTGTTTGCAATTTTAAATAAGGGGTGTATTCTTCGTGTGGGTTTATTCATTATCTTGTTTGTCGTAGGGGTCCTTTGGATACATTAATGATGTTTACTACTACGATTAGGGTTAGTAGTATATATAATACTAGGAGTATTGTTATGATTCCTATTATTTGGTTGTATATTACGGTTGTTGTGGTTGTAATTTCATTTTCTATTATTGTTTTGTGTTCATATATTTCCTTGTTGTTGGTTGATGTTGGTATAATGTATAATATGATTGGTATTGTTATTACTATGATTGATAATATTTTATTTGATGGTGAGAATATTTCGTTTGATGCTAGTCTTGTTATGTATATAAATAGTACTAACATACCTCCGATTATGATTATGAATAGGATGTATGAGAATCAAAATCTTCTGTATATTGTTCCTCTGATTAGACACACTAATGTTGTTTGTATTAATAGTATTAGGCCTATTGCTATAGGGTGTTTTATTTGTGTAAATATTAATCTTGTTAAGGTTCTTGTTGTTATAAGTATTTTTATTATGTCAGGGGGTATTTTATTTAAAATGTTAGTTTTGGGGATTAATGAAATGGCGGTATATGCCTTTCCTCTGAAGTTTTAAAAGGTTGTTCCTTATTTTTGATTTACAAGACCAATATTTTTGTTAAATTATTAAAACTTGTTTAGTTAATGTCAATGTGATTGTATTTTTTTGTTATTTATTTTTGTGGTATTTGGGCTTTTTCTTCTAGTCGTAAGCACTTATTGATTACTTTATTGAGATTGGAGTTTATTGTTTTGGTTCTTTATTTTTCTATATATTTTTATATATGTAATTTTAATTATAGTTTATTTTTTGTTGTTTATTTCTTGGTTTTTTCTGTTTGTGAGGGTTCGTTGGGTTTGTCTATTTTAGTTTCTATAATTCGTAGTCATGGTAATGATTATTTTCAGTCTTATAGAGTTCTTCAATGTTAAAGTTTCTTTGTTTTTTGATTTTTTTGACCCCCCTGTGTATTTTTCCTGGGTTTTGGTGATTTATTTGTTCTTTGTTGTTTTTTATTTCTTTTATTTATATGTTTTTTTTTCCTTATTTTTTTTGTTGATCTGGGTTGAGTTATATTTTTGGCTGTGATTTAATTTCTTACGGTCTTATTTTTCTTAGTTTGTGGATTTGTGTTCTTATGATTTTGGCCAGAGAGTCTATTTTTCGTGTTGGATATTTTTCTGGGTTTTTTGTTTTTGTTGTAATTTTTTTGACTATTATGTTGTATTGTACTTTTGGAAGAGTTGGTTTGCTTTCTTTTTATGTTTTTTTTGAGAGTAGATTAATTCCTACTTTATTTTTAATTTTGGGTTGGGGGTATCAACCTGAGCGGATTCAGGCTGGTATTTATCTCCTGTTTTATACTTTGTTGGCTTCTTTGCCCTTGCTTGTTGGTATTTTGTTTGTCTATGATTCTTTGGGTTCTTTGTGTTTATTTGTATTGTATGGGAGTGGATTTTTGTCTGGTGGTTTGTTTTATGTTTGTATGATTTTTGCCTTTTTAGTTAGGATGCCTATGTTTATAGTTCATTTGTGATTACCCAGGGCTCATGTTGAGGCTCCTGTTTCTGGTTCTATAATTTTGGCTGGTGTTTTGTTGAAGTTGGGCGGCTATGGGCTTATTCGTGTTTTTCCAATTCTGTTTAAGTTTGGATTTAAGTTTAGTATTGTTTGAATTTCTTTAAGTCTGGTTGGTGGTCTTTTTGTTAGCTTGTTTTGTATACGGCAAACTGATTTAAAGTCATTGGTTGCTTATTCTTCTGTAGCTCATATGAGAATGGTTATTGGTGGTATTATGACTTTAAGATATTGAGGGGTTTGCAGATCTTTTGCTTTGATAGTAGCTCATGGGCTGTGTTCTTCTGGTCTTTTTTGTCTTTCTAATATTACTTATGAGCGTTTTGGTAGACGAAGTCTTTTGGTTAATAGGGGTTTAATTAATTTAATGCCTAGAATGGCTATGTGATGATTTTTGTTAAGAGCTTGTAATATAGCTGCTCCACCCTCTCTTAATCTTCTTGGTGAGATTGGGCTTTTAAGTAGATTGGTTTCTTGGTCTTGGTGTCTTATGTTTATTTTAGTTCTTTTGTCTTTTTTTAGTGCTGCCTATACCCTTTATTTGTATTCTTATAGTCAACATGGTTCTATTTATTCTGGTGTTTATTCTTGCTCTTTAGGGTATGTTCGTGAGTTTTTGTTGTTGTTTTTGCATTGGTTTCCTTTGAACTTAATTATTTTAAAGGTTGATGTTAGTATTTTTTGGGTTTAAGGTTATCTAAATAGTTTAAGGGGAAAATATTGGTTTGTGGTGCCAGGGATATATTGTGTATTTTAGATTTATGTCTATTTGTTTTGTCAGATTTGTTTTCTTGTTTATTTTAGGCTGGGCTTGTTGTTTTTGTGGGGTTTATTTTATTATAAGCGATCTTATTTATTTTGTTGATTGGAATATTGTTACATTAAATAGTAGATCTGTTATTATGACTTTTTTATTTGATTGGATGTCCTTATTGTTTATGGGATTTGTTTTTATTATTTCTTCTTTGGTAATTCTTTATAGTGATGATTATATACATGGGGATTTGAGTATTATTCGGTTTGTTATATTGGTTTTGATATTTGTTATTTCTATAATGTTTATAATTGTTAGTCCTAATGTTATTAGAATTTTATTGGGATGGGATGGTTTAGGTTTGGTTTCTTACTTATTGGTAATTTATTATCAGAATGTGCGTTCTTATGGTGCTGGTATATTGACTGTTTTGTCTAATCGAATTGGTGATGTTGCTTTATTGATGGCTATTGCTTGGATAATTAATTTTGGTAGTTGGAGTTTTATTTATTATTTGGATTTTATGCACGGTTCTGTTGAAATGGAATTGATTTCCTTTCTTGTTGTTTTAGCAGCAATAACAAGGAGTGCTCAAATTCCATTTTCTTCGTGGTTGCCTGCGGCCATAGCTGCTCCAACTCCAGTTTCTGCTTTAGTGCACTCTTCTACTTTGGTTACTGCTGGGGTTTATTTATTAATTCGTTTTAGTCCTTCTTTTGGAGTTTGGTTGAATATAGGTTTGTTATTGGCTTCTGGTTTAACTATGTTTATGGCTGGTCTTGGTGCTAATTTTGAATTTGATTTGAGGAGGATTATTGCTTTATCAACTTTAAGTCAGCTGGGTCTTATAATTATAACTATTTCTATTGGCCTACCTGTCTTGGCTTTCTTTCACTTATTGACTCATGCATTATTTAAAGCTTTGCTTTTTATGTGTGCTGGTGGTGTTATTCATTCTATAGGCGATTCTCAAGATATTCGTTTTATGGGCGGCCTATCTGTTTATATGCCTTTTACTTCTTCTAGTTTGATGATTTCTAATTTTGCGTTGTGTGGTATGCCGTTTTTGGCTGGATTTTATTCCAAGGATTTTATTTTAGAGATGTTTTCCATGAGATATTTGAATATATTTGCTTTCTTTTTACTTTTTGTGTCTACGGGTTTGACGGTTTGTTATTCTTTTCGTTTATTTTATTATGTTATGTGTGGTGATTTTAATTTTTTTTCTTCTTATTCTATGGTTGAATCTAATTATAGTATGATTTTTGGTATAATTGGTTTATTGGTTATGTCTATTTTTGGTGGTGGTTCTTTGATGTGATTGATTTGTCCCACCCCTTCTGTAATTTGTTTACCTTATTATTTAAGGTTTCTTACTTTATTTGTTATTTTTTTAGGTGGTTGATTTGGTTATGAGATGGCTGGTCTCTCTCTTGTGGATGATTTATTTTCTGTTCGTTTGTACGGCATTTCCTTGTTTTCTGGGTCTATGTGGTTTATGCCCTTTTTTTCTACCTACGGAGTTTCTTTTCGTCCATTGGAGGTTGGTTACATGGCAACAAGGGTTTTTGATTCCGGTTGGATGGAGTATTTTGGTGGTCAGGGTCTTTATTGAATCTTTTTTAATTTAGGCCGGGTTAATCAGTGGGTTCAATATAATAGTTTGAAGGTTTTCTTGGGATTTTTTGTTATGTGAGTTGTTATTTTATTGTTTGTTCTTATTTATTACTTGAATAGCTTATGTTTAGAGCGCGACGTTGAAGATGTTGATGAGGTAGATTGTAACCTTTAAGTATTTATTTATAAAAGATTTCTTTGTCTTTACAGTGAAAGTGTAATGTTTGTTTCTAAACTATATAAATAGTAGAAGTGTAAACGGATTTTAACCGCTATAGTGATAAGTTAGCAGCATTCACTTTCTGCCACTTCTTTAATTGGAATTTTAATTCAATTTTATTATTAACAATAATATACCTCTTTTTGGTTTCAATTAAAATTTAAAGTAAGGATAAATTTTATCTAAGATCAGGTCGAAACTGATTGCAAATTTTGCTTCTCACTTATTTAAGTTGAATATTGAGACTAACTACTAATGTGGTAGTACTTTTTGAATGCAACTCAAATGTTATTATTAACTATAGTCCCCCTTAATTTCTTCATTCTAGTGATCCTTGATTTCATTCATGGTATAGGCCGATAATTAGAATTAGCAGGAATAGGGATCTGATTGTTATTCATGATTTAATGTTTGATGTTATAATGGTGATAGGTATGGGTAGTAGTAGTGCAATTTCTACATCGAAGATTATGAAGATTACTGCGATTAAGAAGAATCGGGATGAGAATGGTAGTCGTGCAGAGCTTTTTGGGTCAAATCCACATTCAAATGGTGATCTTTTTTCTCGGTCTTCGTTAATCTTTTTTGAAATCAGTGTTGCTAGTATTATGATAATTGATGATAATATGATGGTTATTGTTGCGGCGGTTATGGTTATTATTATTATTCATCTTGTTTTCACAAATTTCTTGATTGGAAGTCAAGTATACTTTCTTGTATTAGATAAATATAATTTTATCTTCCTCATCAGTAGATTGAGATGTATAGGAATAGTCAAACTACGTCTACGAAGTGTCAATATCATGCTGCTGCCTCAAACCCGAAATGGTGATTTGATGAAAAATGTAATGTTGTGTGTCGTATTAGACATGTGGCTAGGAAGGTTGTTCCAATGATTACATGTAGTCCGTGGAATCCTGTTGCTACAAAAAATGTTGATCCGTATGCAGAGTCTGCAATTGTGAATGGTGCTTCAAGATATTCATATGCTTGAAGGGCAGTGAAATATAATCCAAGCAGTACAGTGAAGAATAGTCCTTGTGTTGATTGTGTGGCGTTGTTTTCTAGTAATCCGTGGTGTGCTCAAGTGACGGTTACACCTGAGGCTAGTAGAATTGCTGTATTTAGTAGCGGCACTTGTAGGGGGTTAAATGGTTGAATTCCTGTTGGTGGTCAGGTTGATCCGAGTTCAATTGTTGGGGATAGTCTTGAGTGGAAGAATGCCCAGAAGAATGATACGAAGAATAGGACTTCTGATACAATGAATAGGATTATCCCTCATCGTAACCCCCTTGTTACTGTGTTTGTGTGCAGTCCTTGGTATGTTCCCTCTCGTGTTACATCTCGTCATCATTGAATTATGGTTAGTAATGTGATTATTGCTCCGATTCCGAGCAAGCTGTCGTCATATTGATGGAATCATTTAATTATCCCCATTAAGGTAACTATTGCTCCGATAGCCCCAGTTAGTGGTCAAGGTCTTTTGTTTACTATATGGAATGGGTGGTTTTCGTGTATTGACATTAATTAACTTCTCTAGAGTATAAGGTTCTTAGGATTGCAAATACATATGATTGGATAATTGCTACTGCGGCTTCTAGAATTAGTAAAAGGATTTGTACAGTGATTAGTACGGTTAAAAGGGTGTGGGTTATTGATGGTCCATTATTTCCTAGTAGGGTTAAAAGTAGATGTCCTGCAATTATGTTTGCAGTTAATCGTACTGCTAACGTTCCCGGTCGGATTAGATTACTGATTGTTTCAATAATAACTATGAATGGTATTAATATAGTAGGTGTACCTTGGGGCACTAAGTGTTCAAATATGTGGTTAGTATTTTTAATTCATCCATATAGTATAAATGTTATCCATAGTGGTAGTGCCAGTGTTAGGGTTAGTGTTAAATGTCTTGTTCTAGTGAAAATGTATGGAAATAATCCCAGGAAGTTGTTTGCTAGGATTATTAGGAATAGTGATGTTAAAATGAATGAATTTCCTTTATTTTCGTTTCCCTTTCTTAGGATTGTTTTTATTTCTTGGTGTAACTTATTTATTAGTAGTCTAATTATTATGTTGTTTCGCGACGGGATTAATCAAATTCTTGTTGGAATTAATAGTAGCCCAATGGTGGTTCTTGTTCAATTTAGTGATAGATTACTAATTTCTGTTGTTGGATCAAAGATTGAAAACAGGTTTCTTATCATTTTCAGTTTGTTTTATTTGTATTAATTAATTTTTTTTCTTTGGAATGGATTCTTGGTGATTGAATAAAATAGTTTATAATGTTAAATATTAGGAATGTTGTTAAAAATGTAATGTATAGTATTGTTCATTCTATTGGTATTATTTGAGGTATAAAAGGATATCTTTTGATTATTTCAGTTTGACATTCTGATGTTATAATATTAACTAATCCTTTATTTTCATCAGAGATATGTGCTAATTATATCATAGGCTGGTTTAAGAGACCATTACTTGCTTTCAGTCATCTGATGATTCTCTTATCTTTGATACTCAGTTAATGAATTGGTTTGTTGATACTCTTTCAATTACGATTGGTATAAATCTGTGATTTGCTCCGCAAATTTCTGAGCATTGCCCATATAGTAGGCCGGGTCGGTTGATTGAGAAGCTTACTTGGTTTAGTCGGCCAGGCGTGGCGTCTGTTTTTACACCAAGACTTGGTACCGTTCAAGAGTGCAGTACGTCTGCTGCTGTCACAATTAGTCGTACTGGTGAGTTTATTGGGAGTACAATTCGGTTGTCTGTATCAAGTAGTCGGAATGTGTTTGGTAGTTGGTCTTCTTGTTGTACTATATATGAGTCAAATTCAAGTTTTGTGAAGTCTGAATATTCATAACTTCAGTATCATTGGTGTCCGACTGTTTTTAGTGTTATTGCTGGGCTGTGGATTTCGTCTATTAGGTATAATAGTCGTAAAGATGGAATTGCGATGAACACTAAGATGATTGCGGGTGCAATTGTTCATATTGTTTCGATTATTTGTCCCTCAAGGATGAATCGTCTAGTTTGTTTGTTTTGGATAATACTAATTATAGTATAGAATACTGCAGTGATAATTATTAATATAATTATCAATGCGTGATCGTGGAAGTAAATTAGTTGTTCTATAACTGGAGATGCTCTGTCTTGTAGTGTTATATTTAGTCATGTTGCCATTATTTCTAATGAAAGTTATAAACTTTATTTATGGAGCTTAAATCCACCGCACTTATCTGCCACGTTAGAGTGGATTAGTTAGTTAATGAAATAGTTGGGAGCTCTGAGTAGCTATGTTCTGCGGGCGGCAGATTTTGCAGTCATTCCACTGAATTTCTTGTGTGGGTTGGGAATAGAATTATTCGATTTGATGTAATTCTTTCTCATATGATGAATAGGAATATCATTACACTAACGAATGAGATTGTTGACCCCATTGATGAGATAATGTTTCATGTAGTGTAAGCGTCAGGGTAGTCTGAGTATCGTCGTGGCATTCCGGCTAATCCTAGAAAGTGTTGTGGGAAGAATGTTAAATTGACTCCTACGAATATTACAGTAAATTGGGCTTTTAGTCATTTTGGGTTTATAGTAAGTCCGGTAAATAGTGGGAATCACTGAACGAATCCCCCCATGATGGCAAAGACTGCTCCCATAGATAGGACATAGTGAAAGTGTGCTACTACATAGTAAGTATCGTGTAGGATAATATCAATTGATGAATTTGCTAGAACTACACCAGTAAGTCCCCCTATCGTGAATAGGAATACAAATCCTAGAGCTCATAGACACGCTGCTCTATATGTCATACGGGTCCCATATATGGTTGCTAGTCATCTGAAGATTTTGATTCCGGTAGGCACTGCAATAATTATTGTTGCTGATGTAAAGTATGCTCGTGTATCAACATCTATTCCTACTGTGAATATATGGTGAGCTCATACCACAAATCCTAGCAATCCGATTGCTAGTATAGCAAAAATTATTCCTAAGTTTCCAAATGCTTCCTTTTTCCCTCTTTCATGGCAAATGATGTGGGAGATTATGCCAAATCCTGGTAGGATAAGAATATAAACTTCTGGGTGTCCAAAGAATCAGAATAAATGTTGGTATAAGATGGGGTCCCCACCTCCTGCGGGGTCAAAGAATGATGTATTTAAATTACGATCTGTTAGTAGTATTGTAATTGCTCCTGCTAAGACTGGGAGAGATAGAAGAAGTAAAAGGGCAGTAATGGCGATTGATCATACAAATAGGGGGATTCGTTCAGGTTTTATGCTTTTTGGCTTTATGTTGATTGTTGTTGTAATGAAGTTTACTGCCCCCAGGATTGAGGATACTCCTGCTAGATGTAGGGAAAAGATTGCCAGATCCACTGATGCCCCGGCATGGGCAATTCCTCTTGCAAGAGGGGGGTAAACAGTTCACCCTGTTCCTACACCACTTTCTACCGTTCTACTAGTTAGCAGTAGAGTTAGCGATGGGGGTAGAAGTCAAAAGCTTATGTTGTTTATTCGTGGGAATGCTATGTCTGGTGCTCCTAGTATTAGAGGCACTAATCAGTTTCCGAACCCACCAATTATGATTGGTATTACTATGAAGAAGATCATGACGAAGGCATGAGCTGTGACGATGACGTTGTAGATTTGATCATCTCCAATTAAAGAGCCAGGTTGCCCCAGTTCTGTGCGAATAAGTATTCTTAGGGAAGTTCCTACCATACCTGATCAAGCTCCAAATATAAAATATAGTGTTCCAATGTCCTTGTGATTAGTTGAGAAAAATCATCGGGTGAAAATTAGTGGGATGGCTGAGAACAATGAGTAGGCGATAGGCTGTAAATCTATTTAGGGGCATTTACGTTGCTCTTCCACTATTTAGGGTCTTGTATTCATTTTGTGATTACGGAATGCAATTCTGTAGGGGTGAGTTAGAGCTTACCAAGGCCTAAAGGAAGCCCCTTATTTATAGCTTTGAAGGTTATTAGTTTATGTTTAACTTAAGGCCTTCGATTAGTTGATGTTAGTGATGATTGTGCAAGCTGCTATCCCTGTTAGGGAGATTGAGGATATAGCTAGCGCTCAAGTGCTTTTGCTTGATTTGTTTTTATTTGATTTAAAGTTTCACTTGGGTTCTGTGTTTAGAATTATAAATCTTGAGTATGAAATTTTTAGATAATAATATAATGTGATTAGTGATGTTACTACCACTACTGTTGCTAGTGGGGCTATATTATTTGTAATTATGGCTTGAATAACAATTCATTTTGGTAGGAATCCAAGGAATGGAGGGAGCCCGCCCAATGATAACAGTGATGTGAATAGTATAAATTTTATTAGTGTGGCTTCTTTATTTGTCATTATGGTTTGATTGATAAATGAGGCCCCAGATAGTTTAATAGCTGATACTACAGTTAACGCTAAGACAGAGTATGTTAAATAGTATACTATTCATAAGCTTTCACTTGTGGTTAGTGCGATTAATATTCAGCCAGTATGGTTGATTGAAGAGTAGGTTAAAATTTTTCGTATTGAGGTTTGGTTTAATCCTCCAATTGATCCTACTATTGTAGACATTAAAATAATTCTTAGTGTGAAAGTGTTGATATCAATCAGGTATGATATCAATATCAACGGGGCGGCTTTTTGCACAGTTATTAGCAGTGCACAGTTTTCTCATCTTAGACCTTCTATTACTCCTGGAAATCATCAGTGAAAGGGTGCGGCTCCACTTTTTAACAGGAGGGGGGTACAGACGATTGCTGAGGTATATGGATTTATTTCAAATGTGAATAAATCTTCCGTTAATGTTTTTATCACTACTATAAATAGGAGTGTTGCTGAGGCAAGTACTTGTACGATGAAGTACTTTAAAGATGCCTCTGTGTTGTACATGTTTTTAACATTGGACATCAAGGGGATAAATGATATTAGATTGATCTCCAACCCTATTCATGCCCCAAGCCATGAATTAGAGGATACAGATACTAACACACCTCCTACCAGGGTAATGAGTAGGAGGATTTTTGTAGAGTTATTGGGCATTAGAGAAGAGAGTGAACACTCTATTTATGGGGTATGAACCCATTAGCTTAATTTAGCTTACTTTTCTATGTTGATGCTTATGTTTTACATCTTGGTGTATGGTGCACGGTGGCTTTTGATGCTTGCTGGTGATAGTTTGATTCTGTTAGATGTAATGAAGGTAGATCGTTCTACATGTTTTATCCTATCACGATAGTCCTTTAGTCAGGCTCATCATT